TAATATCTTCACTCTCAATAGTTACATACAAGTCTCTAGAACATAGAAAAGCAGGATGTCCATGACGTGTACGTGTCGGATGAACCAAATCCTCGTTGAATTTTATTTTTCCATTAGAAGGGGCTCGCACATGTTCTGCAGTACCCCCTGTGAATACTCCGCCGGTATGAAAAGTTCTTAATGTTAATTGAGTGCCCGGTTCGCCAATAGATTGACCTGCAATAATACCTACAGCTTCTCCCAATTCGACCAGGTCGTCATGAGCCGGACTTCGGCCATAACATAATTGACAAATCCAAGACGTACTCCTACAAGTAAAGGGAGTTCGAATAGAGATTGGTTGTGCTCTAAAAGTTATGAATCTATTGACAAGTCCAACTCCAATATCTTGATTTCTAGTAGCAATGCATCGCGAACCTATATATATATCATCCGCTAATACACGCCCAATTAATGTTTGGATAAAAATCCTGTCCGCCATCATTCCATTTCGAGGACTTACCGAAATACCTCGGACAGTGCCGCAATCTGTTCGACGTACAACAATGTGTTGAACTACTTCAACAAGTCTGCGCGTGAGATATCCTGCATCTGATGTTCGGATAGCGGTATCCACAACTCCTTTACGGGCTCCATAACACGAAATAATATATTCTGTTAAAGAGAGTCCTTCGCGTAAATTGCTTTGAATGGGTAAATCAATCATTTGCCCTTGTGGATCCGACATTAATCCTCTCATACCTACTAATTGATGTACCTGAGATGCATTTCCTCTGGCTCCCGAAAAAGACATTATATGGACTGGATTAAAAGGATCGGTCATCCGAAAATTAGGATTCATTTCTTGTCGCAAATATTCACTTGTGGCATACCAGATCTCGATCGATTGACGTAATTTTTCTACCGCGTGTACATTCCCATAATGATGGTGTTTTTCCAAAATAAAACTTTGTTGTTCAGCGTCTTGAACTAGCCATCTTTTAGAAGGTATTGTTAAAAGATCATCAATTCCTAATGAAATAGATGCGGCGGTAGCTTGTCGGAAACCCAGAGTCTTTACTTGATCCAGGATATGTGATGTATATCCTATTCCATAGTGATCAATAAATCGACTAATAAGTCGTTTCATGGCAGTTCCGTCTATCATTTTATTGTGAAAGACCTGAGTGGGCCGTTCTGCCATCAGTACCTCCATATTGCGCTGAGTAGAATTTGACAATGGGTTTGAGTCAGTGATTGTAAAACTTCCTTTTCTAGATCTTGATTCACGTAGAAATTCCGCAATTGCAATTATAGTCCTAGTTAACCCGGTGAGACTCGAATTCCCCCTGGTAGCATAGAATTACAACAGCCCTGCCAAAACCCCTGTATGGCTTCTTCTATTTCTCGATAAAGAGAAATATGACCGAGAGTGGTTCGAATATATATATAAAGAATTTCTTTTTTTATACTTCTTACTATTAGATAGTGTCCATAAATCTCATAATAGGTCCCCGAAGATTCATAGTGAATTTCGATGGGAGTTTCTCTTGCAGCAATAACGCGTTGATCTAGTCGCCACCGCAGCCACAAGGGACTACCTAAATTGATACGTTTTTGCCGATAAGCTCCAATTGCATCATAGGCATTAGAAAAAAAAGGTTCTTTTTTTTTTGTATACTTATAGTTATTATCTTCATTTTGATAGTTTATACGATTACATGGATTATACCTATTTACACAAATACCCCGACGATTTCCACTCGTTAAGAAATAGAGTCCACTAAGCATATCTTGAGTTGGTGCAGAAATGGGATCTCCAATAGTTGGAGACAAAAGATTCATATGAGAAAACATAAGTAAACGTGCCTCTGCTTGAGCCTCCAAAGATAAAGGCACATGAACAGCCATTTGATCCCCGTCAAAGTCTGCATTGAAGCCCTTACAAACTAATGGATGTAAACAAATAGCACGCCCTTCCACTAAAATGGGCAGGAATGCCTGTATGCCTAATCTATGCAGAGTAGGCGCTCTATTTAGCAATACAGGATGGTCATCCAGAATTTCCTGAAGTATTTCCCATACAATCGGTTTTTTTTTTCTAATTTGACTTTTAGCAACTCCGATGTTCGAAGCAAGATGTTTTCTAATTAGGTCACGAATTACAAATGCCTGGAAAAGTTCTATTGCTATTTCGCGAGGTAATCCACATCGATGTAATGAAAGTGAAGGGCCCACAACAATCACGGACCGCCCTGAATAATCGACCCGTTTACCAAGCAAAGTCTCGCGAACTCTTCCTTCTTTGCCTTCAATTACATCTGAAAGAGACTTGTAAACTCTATTATGATCATCCCTCATCGGTTGTCCGCAAATTCCATTATCAAGAAGTGCATCCACGGCTTCTTGCAGCAATTTTTCCTGAGATATTATTAATTCTTCTGGCGTAGCTATACTTGTTGTTAATAGATCTGTAAGAGTATTATTCCGATAGATAATTCTTCTATAGATTTCATTAATA